AACTCTTTTTCTTTTTTGAAGAAAAAGATGAATAGATAGAGCCATGATACATTCCGGAATATTGTAAAGGTAAATAGACTCTTTTCGTCCCCTTTTCGATGTCTGCCTGAGGACCTATGTGAATGTTTTGGAATGGGGATGTTCGCCTTTTGTAACAAGTAGACCCACGATACGGACTAATAGATGTTCCTACTCTTACCCGTAAGTAAGATCTATTCATAGTTGGTCAGTCCCCCACGGCACGGCTTCTCGCTTTTCATGAATGTGTCTCCCCCTCTGCTTATGTGAGTTTGACCCGCCTTTGACTCCGCTTGCTTTTGACTCCCTATGAGCCGTTTTACGACCTGACTTTTTCGGAGGGTCGGCGGGACATGGGAGCCTCAGCTCATGTATCGGTTTACCGAAATCACCTCCGCTATCCCACTTCCTTCTATTCAAAAGGCGAGCAGCCCTTAAACAAAAAGGCCCTAAGAGGGCTCTTCTTTATATATTACATAAGCCCTAAAGTAGGTAGCCCCGAAAGCCGAACTCAGCAACTTGTTAGGAGTAGCTGATCTACTTCCCACCCTCTCCCTTATGGTCTCGCACTACTCCGCACCCTTGATATCTTATTAGTAAAGCGCTAACGCCCTATCTATAGTAAGGGGCCTTTTCAATAAGGCTCGCATAGGGGCGCTCACCTTTTTTGTTTGGCTCCCTTCGCTCCACTAGCCTTGATTGATTGGCGGATGGAAGTACCAAGGCGCGTCTGGTGGTATCGTATATAAGATCACGGCAGCATTTAGGAGTGATCTTTCCCTGCCGGTGGTGATCTCACTTTCGAAAGAGAGTCTCGACGTGGCGGTATACACGTAGCCCCATAGCGGAGCTAGTCACTGGCTACAGCTGTCTTTCCTAGCGGACCGGAGTCGGCCGAGAATGTTATGTCAAAAGGACCAACGACGATGAAAGAGGAGTAGGAGTAGGAGTAGGAGCTAGCCTTCATTGAAGTAGGGGCGAAATCGAATGATTACGAGATAGACAATGAGACAAAGCCAAGAGGGGAGAGCACTTAGACAATTCACTTTGAGTACAGGGAAGTCTGCTGGTAGGAATTCCTCAGGGCGTATTACGGTTTTTCACCGAGGGGGTGGATCGAAGCGATTGCAGCGAAGAATTGATCTGAAACGAAGCACTTCGTCTATGGGCATTGTAGAAAGGATAGAATATGATCCTAATCGTTCTTCTCGAATCGCTCCAGTACGATGGATCGAGGGGGTGCTGCTAGGCCGCCAGAGGAAATGCAACACGATAGAAGAGTTCGCTCCACCGCGTAAGATCCTCGAACCTAACACGACCACCATCCGCGGTCCATTTTCGTTCTCTTCCCTGCCCGGGAAGGTGGATCAAAGAAAGGTAGCTTCCTTCTCTCCTGGACGGATGGCGGCTTATGTAGTGGTCGGCCTTCCCACCATCATGCCTCCTTGGTCGAAGGGCCCCTTGTATAGTAAGGGCGCTGGAAGCAAAAAAAGTAGCGCGAAGGACGTTTTCTTCTCTGCCCTCTCCTCTCCAAAGGCCAAGGGAGAGACTGCACCCCTTTCCTTCGGTAGCTCTTTTTGTTTCCCAAGGATAGCGGTAGCTGGGGCAAAGCCCGCTTTCTTCGCTCCGCGAATGAGAGAGAAAGTCAGAGGAAAAAAGACGTTCTCTCTTTGCGAGATCCGAAAGTGGAGAACGCATAGCATTCTCTGGGCACATAGGATCAAACGTAAAGCAGCGCTTTCTTGGCAGAGTTTTAGGCGGCAAGAGACTTTAGGGCTTGTTGGAGCTGCTGAGCATAACGAATCAAAGCCGAAGACGGATCAAGGTAGCTTGCCTGCCAAGCCGATAGGCGAAGGGCCGAAGGATGGAACGTGCAAAGTCGATCGTGCACCTGTCGTGTGACCCGTTGGTCCTAAGCAATGTCTTGCGCGAAGCGACCCACCTAGAAAGAGCTCCCCTTTATGTTTATGTTAGGGAGGCACTAAAATGGAACTTCGATCGGATGCGGGTATCCAATCCCGCCGCTGAGATGTCCAGCGGATTCCTGGGCCTTGACGAATGGCCGGCCACCTTTTACGTTAGAAGAGCAAAAGGCCCAGGGCATAGCAGGATGAACCAATGTGAATGAGTGTAAGCTTCGTTGCCCGAACACGATTGGTGCTGACCACAGACGGTGCTACCATGGTAGCAAGAGAGGCCAGGCGGTGACAATTGAGAGGTTGTCACTGAGCATTCCTAGTCACACGGGAAGAGAGGTCAAATGGCAAGGCAAGGCCATACGCCCGTTTGGCTCCTCGCGGAGTATAGCTCACATCCAAACATCTGATTGGGGAACGGGGCAACGCCCATGAAGCTCCGGCGGAAAGGGAAGGCCTGCCAGGCCGTATGCCCATGGGTGCAGGATTCTTCGAAAAAGCGCGGGCTGACTCGGAGACCTGGGACCTTGGCTTAGCAACGAATGAAGGGAAGCTCGAAGAGCTTT